CCTATCCCGATGAGCCGAAACCAAAGCTCTTATTTTTTGTTGAGTAATAGTTCGAGTAAGTCTTGAATGAGCCCCCCGAAAGCTTGATGCAAATAAACGAATTTTTGTTCTACGTCTCCGAGCGATATATCCCCGTCTAATTCTGGTCATTGAATAAATGAAACTTTAACGAATAACTAATAGATTTCCTTTCTTTCAGTTATTCTTTTGCCCCTTTCCTAGTATATTAATAACAAAACGGATTTTTCCAATGTATAAACTAAAAATTCCAATGGCTTTGGCTACTATAACCTTCCCAACCACGATTTTTTATTTTTTCTAGGCATTTCACCTCGAAATACGAAATTGTACTTAAAAAATAGCAATGATAAAGAAATAGTGGATTCCATCGTTTCTATGGTTACTTCTTAAACGGTGAGGTCTTCTCTATACACCGGAGCCTTTACTTCATTTAATCAATGTTATTGCTAACTTGTATAGTTCACATTCTTCGGCTCTACCCATGAATTATCCAGTAATAGGTCTTTCACAACGAGCTCTACCTATACAGTAACGGTATTTAATTATGAAAGTTGGCTGGGTAGCTGACCCTGTTAGTCCGTTCTTGCAAGAGGCGTCTAGGTTAACTAAGATTTCCTCCGCTTAATGGATAACCATTTGCTACCAATGGAGAATTGCTTCTCATCTTGAATTGAGGTGAGTGGTTTTACACCAATAGAAACCATAAATTTCATACACAATAAAGGGATATGATCCATTTTCTTATTTTTAGATAGTAAATGTAGTTCGTTTTTCCGTTCTATCCTATTTGATCATTGATATTTGAACATTGTCCTCTTTCCTTTGTTCTAGTTCATGATCTGAACGAGTCGCACATACACCCTAGTACATGTTCCTCGACGCTGAGGGCATCCCCGAAGCGCGGGGGATTTTGTGACATTTCTAATTGGCTGTCTTGTATTTCTAATAAGTTGTTTAATCGTTGGCATGTTGAATCATATACATAATGGACTGGTTTAGATCGATCCTAACCGGATGATTATGAATTACAATTACAATAGTAAATAAAAATCATAGAATATTAAACTCGGCAGGGTGAATTTTAAATCACGACTTGACGTGAAATTGAAATAAAGGCTATTCTCATTCAACCGCTACAAGATCAACAATTCCATAAGCTTGGGCTTCTGTTGCTGACATAAAAACATCTCTTTCCATGTCTTCGGATACAACCCATAAAGGTTTGCCCGTTCTTTGTACATAAACCCTTGTCAGGGTTTCACGTAGTTTCAGCAGTTCTCCCACTTCCAGGATGAATTCTCCCGTTGCTACTTCAGAAAAAGAACCAGCAGGTTGATGGATCATTACCCTGATGATATAAGATAATAAAAAGTTTCTCTATTTCGCACGATGAGGGGAAGATAAAAGAAAGATAAAAGAATAACAAGAAAAAAGATAGAATCGAACAACCGTACGGGCATTATGCATTGCATACGGCTCTACAATAAAATTGACCTTACCTTCAAAAAATAGGATCGATTAGACCCCGATCGGTAAATGATCAACTTACCACCCTTCCTTTCGGAGGAATTCAAAAATACTATGATGGCTCCGTTGCTTTATATATTTATTATATTTTTTTGTCTGTGATTTGTCTGTCATTCAGCAATCCCAAAGTTGCTTTTTTGATCAAATAAACTAATGAAAAAAGAATTTTTTTTTTTTCGCTCTATACTATAAATATTGTTAAGAGACCTCTGGTGTGAAAAAAAGTTTGTGACGCTGAACTGGACTTCCGATAATAAAATAGGAAATACCTTTTTCTCATATTACTCTCTCGATACATAATCTAATGTTTTGAAAACAGAATTTCTTATATCGAATTCAAAGTGCCATGCTATTATTACTTAATATTCATATTTCATATGGCGAAGGCATAGTCTTCTTTTTTCTCTCAAATAAAAGCCTCATTGGCGCCAAGCGTGAGGGAATGCTAGACGTTTGGTAATTTCTCCTCCTACCAGGATAAAAGATCCCATTGAAGCGGCTGATCCCATGCATATTGTATGTACATCTGGTTGCACAAATTGCATAGTATCATAAAGAGCGACCCCCGGTATTACCCATCCGCCAGGAGAGTTTATAAACAAATACAGATCTTTGGTATCATCCTCGATACTGAGATATATCATAAGACCAATAAGTTGATTTGAGATCTCACTATCAACCTCTTGACCTAAAAAAAGTAATCTTTCTCGATAAAGTCGGTTGATTAGGGTCAAATTGTATCCCCTCGAAACCGTACAGGCGCCTTTTGACGCATACGGTTCAAAAAAAATCAATGTGTAGATTCCAATACTTTTTCTTTTTTCATAGCAAGTTCTTTCTAACTAAAAGGATTTTCTTTGATTTTTCACTAAATATGAGTTTGTCTTCCTTTCCTTATAACGTATAATATATAAAAGAATTCATTAAACTTATCCAATTGACTTTTCATTGA